AAGTATCAAAAGAAAAAACAAGATGGGTTAGAAAAATAGTTCGATTTATAAAAAGAATAATGAAAGAACTTAAAAAAGTAAGTCTAATTCCATTATTTGGATTGAGGGAAGTATATGAATCGAATAAAAAAAAAAAAAAATCACTAATAAGTAATCATATAAATCATGAATCGTCCATTCGAATTAGATCTGCGGATTGGACAAATTATTCACTGACAGAAAAAAAGATGAAAGATCTGTCTGATAAGACAAATACAATCAGAAATCAAATCGAAAAAATAACAAAAGAAAAAAAAAATATATTTATAACTACGTATATAAACATTAGTCCTAACGAAACAAATTGTGATGATAAAAGATTAGAATCACCAAAAAAGATTTGGCAGATATTAAAAAGAAGAAGTGCTCGACTAATGCGCAAATATCACTATTTTTTTTATTTGTTTATTGAAAGGATATACAAAGATATTTTTTTACGTATCATTAATATTCCGAGAATACATGTAAAAATTTTACTTCAATTAAAAAACAAAATAACGGATAATTCCAATGATGAAACAAATAAAAAAGGATTTTATATTTATAAAAATAAAAAAAATAAAATTTATTTTATTTCGACTATAAAAAAGTTGATTTCTAATATTAGAAATCAAAATTCTCAGATTTTTTGTGACCTTTCTTCGTTGTCACAGGCATATGTATTTTACAAATTATCACAAGCCCAAGTTATCAACAAGCATTACTTGAAATTTTTATTTCAATATCACGGAACAATTCCTTTTATTAAGGATAGAATAAAAAAAGATTTTTTTAGAACACACGGAATATTTGATTTCGAATCAAGGTATAATAAACTTAGCGGTTTTAAAATGAATGAATGGAAAAGCTGGTTAATGGGTAATGATCACTCTAAATACAATTTATCTCAGACTAGATGGTCTAGATTAGTACCGAAAAATTTTCGGAATAGAATCAATCAAAATTTTATGGTTAAAAATAAAAACTCAACCCATTTTTATTCATATGAAAAAGACCGATTAATTCATTACAAGAAAGAAAACAATTATGCATATGCAGTAAATTCATTACCGAACCAAAAAGATAAATTAAAAAACTACAAATATGATCTTTTATCAAATAAATATCTGAATTATGAAGATAAGAAAGGTTCATATATTTATGGGTCGCCATTCCAAGTAAACGAGTCAAAAAGGATTTCCTATAATTACAATAATTATAATCCCGAACTTTTTTATTTGCCGAGAGATATGGATCTTGGTAACTATCTACGAGAAGATTCTATTATTGATAGGGATAAAAATCCGGATAGAAAATATTTTGATTGGAGAACTATTAATTTTTGTCTTAGAAAAAAGATCGATATTGAGGAATGGAGAAATAGAGATATCGGGGCCAGCGCCAACATTAATAAAAATACTAAGACTCGGACTGATTATTATCAAATAATTGATAAAATGGATAAAAAAAAAATGGATAAGAAAGTGTTTATGAATCCCCCGATTCATAAACAAATCTACCCAACCAATCAAACAAAAACATTTTTGGACTGGATGGGAATGAATGAAGAAATCCTAAATTGTCCGATATCAAATCTAGAACTTTGGTTTTTACCAGAATTTGTGTCACTTTATAATACATATAAGATTCAACCGTGGATCATACCAATCAATTTACTTCTTTTTAAATTGAATATAAATAAAAACATTAGTAAAAATATCAACGAAAAGAAAAAAAAAGATAGATTATATAATCAAAAAAAATCTCTTGAATTAGAGAATCAAAATCAAGAAGAAAAACAACAGCCAGTCCAAGGAGATCTTGGATCATATGCACAAAATAACAAAAATATTGGATCTGATCCATCGAAAAAAAAAAATCTTAAAGAAGATTATCGGGGATCATACATTCAAAAAAGCAAAAATAAAAATAAATCCATGATAGGAGCGGAACTAGATTTCTTCCTGAAAAGATATTTTCTTTTTCAATTGAAATGGGATAATGCTTTTAATCAAAAAATACTAAATAATATCAAGGTATATTGCCTACTCCTTAGATTGAGAAATCCAAAGGAAATTGCTATATCCTCTATTCAAAGGGACGAAATAAGTTTGGATGTAATGCTGATTCCGAAGTCTACAACTCTTACAAAATTGATAAAAAGGGGACTATTGATTATTGAACCAGCTCGGCTATCCATAAAATGGGACGGACAATTTATCATGTACCAAACCATAGCTATTTCACGGGTGCATAAGAGTAAGCGCCAAACTAATCGAAGATACCAAGAAAAAAGAAATGTTGATAAGAATGGTCTTAATGAATCCATTGCACGACATGAAAATGGGAATAGAAACGATCATTTTTATGATTTTATTGTTCCTGATAATTTTTTATCTCCTAGACGTCGTAGAGAATTGAGAATTCTCATTTGTTTCAATTCAAGAAATGTCAATGTTGGGGATAGAAATCAAGTATTTTGCAATGGGAACAATGTAAAGCGCTGTGGTCAATTTTTTTATGAGGATAAGCATCTTGATGTAGATACAAATCGATTTATTAAGTTCAAATTATTTCTTTGGCCAAATTATCGATTCGAAGATTTTGCTTGTATGAATCGCTATTGGTTTGATACCAATAATGGTAGTCGTTTCGTTATGTCAAGGATACATATGTATCCACGATTGATAATTAGTTGATGATACATTTACATTACATGGATCAAGCGGCATCTCTGACATGGTATATGAACACAAACAAATATATATTATGTTGTTATATTAGATTATGGTACATGATACTGATTACCTGACCTTGATCTTAGCAATTCTATCTAGTAAGTAATGCGTCGTCATAATCTTCTTATCTTAATCTTAGGTCAAAATTCTTCTCTTTTGTAGGTTAGAAATTTTTTATCTATATTTGAATAAAATTGAAAAAAAATGGATTATCAATTAAGTGAATTAAAAAAAAAAGAAGTATACGAATAAATCCCGATTATTGTGTATAACAAATTAAAATGACTGGCATTATTATTACTGATTAGTAAAATCTATATTTGTAATGTAAATAAAGAAAAAGGGACGCAGAATTTTTTGTTATGGTTAAAAATTTATTCATTTCAGTTATTTCGCAAGAAGAAAAAAAAGAAAATAGGGGGTCTGTTGAATTTCAAGTATTCAGTTTCACCAATAAGATACGTAGACTTACTTCCCATTTGGAATTGCACAGAAAAGACTATTTATCTCAGAGAGGTCTACGTAAAATTCTGGGAAAACGTCAACGACTCCTGGCTTATTTGTCAAAGAAAAATAGAGTACGCTATAAAGAATTAATTAGTCAATTGGATATTCGGGAGCCGAAAACTCGTTAAGTTCATTTTTTTTTTTTATTATTTCTAATTATAATATTTATAATAATAATAATTAGAATTATAAATATTAATTATTATTTTTAATGAACTTCATTTGGTTTTCAGCAATTCGTGGAATAATGAATCGGGGAAAAAATATATGACTGTACCGACTACAAGAAAAGACCTCATGATAGTCAATATGGGTCCTCAACACCCATCAATGCACGGTGTTCTTCGACTCATCATTACTCTAGATGGGGAAAATGTTATTGACTGTGAACCCGTATTGGGTTATTTACACAGAGGAATGGAAAAAATTGCGGAAAATCGAACAATTATACAATATCTTCCTTATGTAACACGTTGGGATTATTTAGCTACTATGTTTACAGAGGCAATAACGGTAAATGGACCAGAACAGTTGGGAAATATCCAAGTACCGAAAAGAGCGAGCTATATTAGAGTAATTATGCTAGAACTGAGTCGTATAGCTTCTCATTTGTTATGGCTTGGCCCTTTTATGGCAGATATCGGTGCGCAGACCCCTTTCTTCTATATTTTCCGAGAGAGGGAATTGATATATGACCTATTCGAATCTTCCACAGGTATGCGAATGATGCATAATTATTTCCGTATCGGAGGGGTGGCTGCTGATCTACCTTATGGCTGGATAGATAAATGCTTGGATTTCTGTGATTATTTTTTAACAGGGGTTACTGAATATCAAAAGCTTATTACGCGTAATCCTATTTTTTTGGAACGAGTTGAAGGGGTGGGTATTATTAGTGGAGAGGAAGCAATAAATTGGGGTTTATCGGGACCAATGCTACGAGCTTCCGGAATTCCGTGGGATCTTCGTAAAATTGATCATTATGAGTCTTACGACGAATTTGATTGGGAAGTACAATGGCAAAAAGAGGGAGATTCACTAGCCCGTTATTTAGTCCGAATCGGTGAAATGGTGGAATCCATCAAAATTATTCAACAAGCCCTGGAAGGAATTCCCGGAGGGCCCTATGAGAATTTAGAGGTACGGCGTTTTGATAAAACAAAGGATTCTGAATGGAATGATTTTGATTATCGATTCATTAGTAAGAAACCTTCGCCCACTTTTGAATTGTCTAAACAAGAACTTTATGTGAGAGTAGAAGCCCCCAAGGGGGAATTGGGAATTTTTCTGGTAGGAGATCGGAGTGTTTTTCCCTGGAGATGGAAAATTCGTCCACCTGGTTTTATCAATTTGCAAATTCTTCCTCAGCTAGTTAAAAAAATGAAATTGGCCGATATTATGACAATACTAGGTAGTATAGATATTATTATGGGAGAAGTTGATCGTTGAAATGATAATTGATACGATAAAAGTACAAGCTATCAATTCTTTTTCCAGATCGGAATCCTTAAAAGAGGTTTATGGGCTCATATGGTTACTTATTCCTATTTTTACTCCTGTATTTGGAATCATAATAGGAGTGCTGGTAATTGTGTGGTTAGAAAGACAAATATCTGCGGGAGTACAACAACGTATTGGACCTGAATACGCGGGTCCTTTTGGAATTCTTCAAGCTCTAGCAGATGGTACCAAACTACTTTTCAAAGAAGATCTTCTTCCATCTAGGGGGGATATTAG